TGAACCTACGACATCGGGTTTTGGAGACCCGCGTTCTACCGAACTGAACTAAGAGCGCTTTTTTATGACAGGAGATACGATTGTAAAGAAAAGGATTTTCTCATTTTTGTACCCCCAATGCGTCTTGTATACATTGGTATGCAAAAATGAAAGATTATGTCCAATTTTATTTAATTGATCTCACTCAGATCCCAGTCAATTAATCCCTTGTTACCGCCCATAGGAGAAGTAATAGGTAGGGATGACAGGATTTGAACCCGTGACATTTTGTACCCAAAACAAACGCGCTACCAAGCTGCGCTACATCCCTTTTCCAAAATTTTTGTACAGTGTCATTGTACAAAATCCATGTCTTGTTTTCCACATCGTTATTTTTTCCTCGATTCATATACAATTTTCTTGTCATTTCTTCTTTTTGGTTTCATATAATAAAAGAATTATATACATCTGAAACCTAACGTATAAAAAAGATGACTATTTTGCTTAGGAAGAAGAGGGTCTCTTTTTCTTTTTTAGGGATAGGGGTAGGAAAATCTTATCTACTGTTCATTGTACATATCCATTTTTGTTAGGAATTCCGTACAAAAAAATACAAATGATCTTGAACTACAGCATCTGACCATATATGTATTACAATAAAGAAGGAGGATTTTCAATGCGAGATATAAAAACATATCTTTCCACAGCGCCTGTGCTAACTACTCTATGGTTTGGGTCTTTAGCGGGTCTATTGATAGAAATTAATCGTTTATTCCCAGATGCTTTGTCATTCCCTTTTTTCTAGTTATTAATATTATATTAATATTATTAATATAATATGCGAAAAAAATGAAGAAAATTTGAGATACAATTCTACGTGACGTGACTAAAACTTAGTCCCCCCCTTTTTCAGTTCTTTAGGATAGGAAGGAAAGAGAAAGAAAAAGTATATTGAACCTCAGCAAAAATCCGGTGGATCTAAGATCCCATTTTGGAGAACAGAAATAGAAAGGGGGTCCAGTCTAAGGTAAAAAAAAGCTCCACGAAATCATAGCATAAAAAAAAGATACTTAAATGAAATACTGGGATTAGGATAGGAATAATTGATAGTTAGAAAAAAATTGTATTACTTACATTATTACTATATATATAATAATATTCTATTAATATTAATTAGAATTACAACAAAATATTTAGAAATGGAATTTCTAATTAGTAACTTCTATTGATATTGATTTTTTTTCTTTTTTGTTCTTTTCGTCTTCTTAGGTTCGGGTCGAAAACAGAAGAGTTAAGTTGATCAAACAAAAATGCAAAGGGGGTTCATGGCTAAGGGTAAAGATATCCGAGTTAGAGTTATTTTGGAATGTACCAGTTGTGTCCAAAATGGTGTCAATAAAGAATCGCCAGGCATTTCTAGATATATTACTCAAAAGAATCGGCACAATACACCCAGTCGATTAGACTTGAGAAAATTTTGTCGATATTGTCACAAGCATACGATTCATGGGGAAATAAAGAAATAAATCGAACGTGTGTTTGATCTTTCAAAGGGGCAGGAAAAGGAAGAACTTAACATATCTTAACATAAACATATATATATATATATATAATATAATAATATACAAATAATATACAAATAAAAATATAGAATATACAAAAAACCTATTTCGGTCGGATCTGAAATGAATAAAGAAATAGAATTTTAGAGATAAGGAATAAACCATGGATAAATCCAAGCAACCTTTTCGTAAATCCAAGCGATCTTTTCGTAGGCGTTTTCCCCCAATTGAATCGGGGGATCGAATTGATTATAGAAACATGAGTTTAATTAGTCGATTTATTAGTGAACAAGGAAAAATATTATCTAGACGGGTGAATAGATTGACCTTGAAACAACAACGATTAATTACTATTGCTATAAAACAAGCTCGTATTTTATCTTTGTTACCTTTTCTTAATAATGAAAAACAGTTTGAGAGAGCCGAGTCAACCCCTAGAACTACCGGTCCTAGAACCAGAAATAAATAGATATACTCTTCCATTGATTCAAAACTTCAATCGGAATTCAAGCTCAGATTGATGTTTTGTTCGAAAAGCCTCAAATCCAGATTTTATTGTTGTGTTATAAGAAACAACAAATAGGGAAAGAATAAATCTTTTTTTTTGAAAGATGTTCGTTCATTTCTACTACTTATCTTATCTTAATTTTTTTTATTCTATCTTCCCGGAGTACATTCTCCGGGGAATGCAATTCTGTTTCAATCATTCCTATATATGACTTTAGAATGTCTTTTATTTCATAATTTTATTGGAAATCGTGTAAAGACAATTCTTATTTGATATAGCTATTTGCGCAAGTATTTTACGATTAAGAAGTAATTGCTTCTTGTACAGATTGTGTATTAATTTACTATAATTATAGAATACCCCTTTCTCACGAGCCGCTGCATTTATCCGAGCGATCCACAAACGACGAAAGTCCCTCTTTTGCCTGCCCCTATCTCGATGAGAGGAAACCAAAGCTCTCATTTTCTGTTGAGTAATGGTTCGAGTAAGTCTTGAATGCGCCCCTATAAAGGTTGATGCAAATAAACGAATTTTTGTTCGACGTCTCCGAGCTATATATCCTCGTCTAACTCTGGTCATTGAATCAAATTACACTTTAATGAATGAATAACTAATTGATTTCTCTTCTTTCAGTCATCCTTTTATTCCCCGGTTGATTAATAACAAAACGGATTATTCCGATATATAAAATAGAAATTCCAATGGCTTTTGCTACTATGACCTTCCCAACCACGATTTTTAATCCTTTCAGGTAAAATACCTAGAAATAAGAAATTCTAACGATATTCAAAAAATAAAAGCAAAAAATAGTGGGTTCCGTCGTTTCTATGGTTATTTCATAAACGGCGAGGTCCTCTCTATACACCGGAGCCTCTTCTTTCATTTAATCAAATGTTATTGTAAACTTGTATAGTTCACTCTCTTTGGCTCTACCAATCAATTATACAGTAATAGATCTTTTCACAAAAAAAGCTATCCATACAGTGACGGCATTTAATTATGAAAGTTGGCTAGGTAGCTGACCTTGTTAGTCCGTTCTTTCAAGAAAGGGAACATAACCTTTTTGCTTCTTGTAGTACTATTTCCTCCGCTTAATGGATAACTATTTGCTACCAATGGGGAATTGCTTTTCATCTCAAATTGAGGTGATTGGATTTGCACCAATGGAAACCATAAATTTCATACACAAAAAATATAGGTATATGATAGATCCTCATTTTTAGATAGTCAAAATGGCTTTTTCCACTCTATCTATCCTATTGGTGATTGGTACTGGAAAAATGGTTTCGTTTGTTCGAACTCATGATCTAAACGAGTCGCACATACACCCTAGTACATGTTCCCCGACGCTGAGGACATCTTCGAAGTGCGGGGGATTTCGTGATTTTTCTTATTGGCTGTCTTGTGTTTCTAATAAGTTGTTTAATTGTCGGCATATCATACATATATATAATAAAATAGGTTGGTTTAGATCGATCTTAACCTGATGATTGATGATTATGAATTATTTCCATTCAATATCAAATCACGAAAAATTCGAATTCTGATTTGAAACGGAATCATGTATTTACACGAAATCTCCAGTATTTTCATTTTCGACCGCTACAAGATCAACAATACCATGAGCTTGGGCTTCTGTTGCTGACATAAAAACATCCCTTTCCATGTCTTCGGATATAACCCATAAAGGGTTGCCCGTTCTTTGTACATAAACCTTTGTGAGGGTTTCGCGAAGTTTCAGTAGTTCTTCCGCTTCCAGGATAAATTCCCCTGCTTGCGCCTCATAAAAAGAACTAGCAGGTTGGTGAATCATGACCCTGATAATATTGATATAACATCATGCATGAACGGTTCTTCTATCTTGCAGGATTGGGCTAAAGTAAGGGATAAAAAAACAAGAAGAAAAAAAAAACAAATAGAATGGAACAGCCGTACAGGCATCTTTTGTACATTGCATACGGCTCTGCAATGGCATTTCTTCCTCCCTTCTCTTCAATTTCTATTCTATCGAAGAAAAAAATGGAATCCATCCGATCCAGATCGTTGAATGATCCATTTACCACCCTTCCTTTCGTATTGTAGGAGTCAAAAAATACTATGATGGTTCTGTTGCTTTCTATATTTATCTCGTCTGTGATTTAGCAATCCCAAAGTTTCTTTTTTTTTTCATTTTCGTACTCTTTCTTTCGTAACGTAAATATCATAAAGAGACTTCTGGTGTGGAAGAAAAATGGTTTGTGACGCTGAAATGTACTCCTGACACATAAGATCAAATCGGAATAACCTTTGTTTCATACTACTATCTCGATACAAAATCTCATGTTAGGAAAAACAATACTAGTTTGTTCATATCGAACTCGAAGTGCCATGCTATTATTACCTATTTTTCATATTATTCACATTCGATATGGCGAAGGCATAGTCTTCTTCTTTTTTTTTCAAATAAAAACTCATTGGCGCCAAGCGTGAGGGAATGCTAGACGTTTGGTAATTTCTCCTCCGACCAGAATGAAAGATCCCATTGAAGCGGCTAATCCCATGCAAATTGTATGCACATCGGGCGAAACAAATTGCATAGTATCATAAATGGCTATTCCTGGTATTACCCATCCGCCGGGGGAGTTTATAAACAAATAAAGATCCCTAGTATCATCTTCTATACTGAGATATACCATGAGACCAACAAGTTGATTTGAGATCTCACTATCAACTTCTTGGCCTAAAAAAAGTAATCTTTCTCGATAAAGTCGGTTGATTAGGACAAAATTGTATCCCTTTTGAACCGTACGCGCATCTTTGGATGCATACGGTTCAAAAAAATTGTGAAAAAAGAATCAATGTGTCGATTCCAATCCTATCTCTTTTTTTTGTAACAGATTTCCTTTTTTCTAATGAAAATAAAGGGGTTTTTTCTTCTATTTTTCAAAAAAAAACATAAGTTTTGGCTCCCT